CAAAAGAAAGACAAATGGATACATAGCTGAAATTTAAAGAAAAAATAGAAAGAAATCTCGGGTTGATTCAATCAATCAATATAAGTAAAATAACCAAGCTTAATCCTTTGTTTTGTGATTTGTTCATAGATTATTTCCAACGACAAACGACAAAACACCCAGTCCCGGTGCGAGTAATGTAAATCTTTTGATTTCTCGACCCAATTACTTCATTGTATTCATTTGATCTTTTTTATATGCATCTTATAGCAATAAAATTCTAACAATAAAATTGATTTTTGTCTTTATACTTCCGGAAGATGATATTCTATGGTAGCAATATTAAATAGGAATAATAAATAGGTATGAATAGAACAAAAAAAGGGGGCTAGTAAAGAAAAAGAAAAAAGTTATTCAAAACCATATAGGAGTCATCCACACCCCCTTTTTGTTCTATTCCTTAATTTAATTTTGTTTGATTAAGATGAAGTTCCGTAAAGACCCCTCCCTTCTTTGAAATATCATGAACCGTTCCTGTAGGTTGAGCGCCCTTGTCAAGGAAATATAAAATAGCAGCAACATTTAAATGGGTTTGATTATTTATCGGATCATAAAAACCCACTTTCCGAAGATCTCTTCCTTCTCTTCGGGATCGAGCATCAATTGCAACAATTCGATAAACAGCTCATTGGGATAGATGTAGATGAACAACACCCCCCCTAGAAACGTATAAGAAGTTTTCCCCTCGTACGGCTCGAGAAAAAATGATTAGAAATTATGTCTATTAGAGATTTATAAGTCCTTCTTTTTCGAAAACAAAAAAAAGCATTCGTACTCTCATAACTCAAGTTGAATAACTTTCAAATAGCCCAAAAGAAAATCTTTAGGGATTTCATTTTTTGAGTGGTCTCTAACCCCCTTTTTGTTTGTCTCGTTTCAAATCTATTTTTTGATTCTTAATTCGCATTCTGATTCTGATCTAATTGTTAAGACAATTGCAAACGGCATTTCCTTGTTCCAGGATTCCAGGATCCTTTATCTTTGCCTTGAATCATTGGGTTTAGACATTACTTCGATGATCTTTAATCGTTTTGTTTTCAAAAATGGCGGCAACACGCCCCTTTTTGCGATTTCTTTCTATCAAAGAATCATACGAACAATTGATTCCCGCATGATACACTTTTCATCGAAAGAGTTTTATCAATTCCAACAAATTCTCGTTTTGGATTTCAAAATTGCTCGAATCGGATCCTTTTTCTATATCGAAAGTATACTTACGAAGTTTGTTCCAACGTATTGATTGGTATTAACCCTAGATCCTTGCTCCTGCGAAATGAATAAATACTTTCTACTCGAGCTCCATCATGTCCTATTTACACTATAACCCCCCCAAAAACGAAAATTCTAGTAGAAGAGAACAAAGTATGTCGAGCCAAGAGCCCATTCATTCCTAGATAATATAAAATCTAAAATTCAAATGATGGGTGGAAAAGGAATCCACAGCTGATCGTGTCCTTCAAGTCGCACGTTGCTTTCTACCACATCGTTTCAAACGAAGTTTTACCATAACATTTTTCTAGTTTTAAACCGGTATGTAATTGATTCAAGTATGGAATCATGAATAGTCATTGCTTCGGCCAATACCCAGTACTTTTTCCTTCGATATGAAAGGAATAGTTAATTTATGAAGAAAAAGCCTCAGGAAAAATTCAATTTCACCCTCAATTTATTGTATTCATGCAATATTTCTTTTTATTTAGAAATTTCTAAATAAAAAGAAACGAATAAAAAAAGAAGTTCTTTATTCCGGTTGAACTAAACCATTACTGATTTAAAACAGATAGATAGATCGAAAAGAAAATCTCTTTTTTTCGTAGATTGGCTACAAAAAGCTAATGAAAGGGAATATTTAGGTTCTTATTCTTTCATCCCGAATCCTGAAAGATAAAATAAGAATTGCAAAAAACGGGTGATTTCCATCTCTATAAGATTAAACTGAACAGTTTTCATTGGAAGTAATTATGGATATTGTATATTAAATATTTAACAATAAGTAAGGTAAGGGCTCAAAAATCTTAAAAAAAATGAAAGAACGCTATCCCTGCAATAGAAGGGTGTGGAGGGATGAATGGACCCCGTCTCAATTGTTATTCTTCTTACATAGATTTAGAATTATTCATTAGAGCCAACACAAAATGAGGGGTCAACGAAAATCCATTCCATATGGAACTCGATTATTTGTTAATGAGATTTGGACAGACACAAATATTCAAATTGATATCTTCCATTGCTCACTAACTCGTATGGACCCCTACCCCCAATTCATTTTGTGAGGATGATGAATCATAAATAAAGAAAGAATCCTATTTTATTTTACGTTTACGGGCTGCTAGACTCTTTTGTATAGATAAAAAGAAAAAAAAGGTCCAGATTAAGTCATTATTTACTTTACCCTAAACTAGTCTTAAGAAACTTAATTCCATTGATTGACTCCAAGCAGTGCGAATACCCTCTTGTTTAGAATTCAAGAAATAAAAGAAAAAAATGGACTGTCTTATTAAAAAAAAGATAAGGAATCTAGAGATTTTCGCATTTCGATTTAGAATCCGTCCTTGCAAATTCACGGAGATAGAGTACGTAAGGGTTTTCTAAGTAACTAACTTAAAACTAAAATATGAAAGTGAAAGGGGGGGTAGGCTAAAAGAAAAGGCCCACCCGACTTTTTTTGAATTCAAACTCTGGTGATCTATGTTCCCATCTTACTTGGATCACAAATGGCTTCAGTTACATTTTATTTTCGTATTATTTGAACTCGATTCAATTTGTGAAAAAGCATCTGATTCAGAAAAGAATTTTGAAAATTCGAAACACGAAGTACATTTTATCTTTATCAAAAATTATACTCTTAAATAAAAGGAATAAAAGGTTGCTCAAAAAGGAAATTTTGATTCTAATATATATAAGAGTCCGCTCTGGGACGGAAGGATTCGAACCTCCGAATAGCGGGACCAAAACCCGTTGCCTTACCACTTGGCCACGCCCCATTTCAATTTCTATTCGATACTAATAAACACTAATATTGGCTGTTTGTCAATTACCGGCCAAATCTGTAAATCTCTATGGAATAAATTAGATTATTGTTTTAGTATTAAGATTTTGACATGAGTCGATGTAGAATTAAACTACATTTATTGATCATTACATATAATTCAATTAAGATATTGTATGAAAGTATGATTGCTTCTATTCTCCTGTGAGAATTGAAGGATTTTCATTTTTGTTTTGATTGGTTCGGTTCAAAGAAGTATTTTTTTGTCTCCCTTACTTTCTTTTCTTCAGTTTTAACTTATATCAATAACATATTAATAACTCAATCAAAATACAATTCTCTCCAAGAACAAAATGTTTTTTATGCTTAATATCTTTAGTTTGATCTATATCTGCCTTAATTCTGCCCTTTATTCGAGTAGTTTTTTATTCGCTAAATTGCCCGAGGCCTATGCTTTTTTGAATCCAATTGTAGATGTTATGCCAGTAATACCTGTTCTCTTTTTTCTCTTAGCCTTTGTTTGGCAAGCAGCTGTAAGTTTTCGATAAAATCTTTAAATACTGTCCTAGAAAAATTCATGATTTATTATTTATTAAATTATTAAAGAAATTATTAAAGCTAGAGAAAAAAAAATTCTAACAATTGATAAGACCAGATGAACAATATGAACGAACCCTCAATTCAAACAGTAAAATTCTTGGGTGGGCACGATAAGTTTTGATTCCCCCATTTCACGATTCTATTCTGAAACTTTTTCACTGAAAGACCCTATTAGAGTCCACCACAATATTGAATTCAAATTGTGTGAATTTCTAAAAATAAAAACGCTTTTCTATTTCTATAAATTCGAAAAACCGCTTCATTTCTTGGTGTAAAAATACAAAACAGAATTAGGATATGTAGTATAAAAATAAAGAATCTATTCTCTTTTTCCCCCTTCCCCCAAAAAATAAAAATTTGGAGATTATGTAATGCTTACTCTCAAACTCTTTGTTTACACCGTAGTTATATTCTTTGTTTCTCTCTTCATCTTCGGATTCCTATCTAATGATCCAGAGCGTAATCCTGGACGTGAAGACTAAAAAAAGAAGGTTTTCTTTTTCTTTGCTTTATTCTTATGTTCTTAGGATTTTATTTTATGTATTCCACATCTTTAACTAGTCAAATAAAAAAATAAAAAAAGCAAAGGGGTTCGCTAAATTCGAATTTGAAAGATACCAAGCCATCGACGGAAACGGAAAGAGAGGGATTCGAACCCTCGGTACGAATAGCTCGTACAACGGATTAGCAATCCGACGCTTTAATCCACTCAGCCATCTCTCCTAATTGAAAAAAGATAATTACTATGTTACATTACACAAAAAATAATGCTTGAAAAAAGCCTTTCTTTCCTTTAACTTTATTACTTTAATATATATCTTATATAGATTTTTTTATTGTATTTTGTATTGTATTATACAAACTTTTATCAGCAATTCTTTAATTTATAGAAAATAAAAAAAAAGAATGGCTTCGAAAGAGATATTTCGAATCAAAATAGAAAAAGATAAAGAATATCTCTTTAATTGAAATTGTGTTCAAAAGGTATTTTTTGATTTCCACGGCCTGGCCTGGTCAATACCCAGCCGGGCCCTTTTTTGTTCCAATGAACCATACTGCCAAATCATAGAAAAGATGATTTAGATAGAATCTAAGTGTCATTTCTTATTATTTATTATTGTTTTGTTTCTTTTTTTTTTTATTTATTTAATTTACTTTTACTGGATACTGGAAAAAAGGAAAAATGGAACGATGGATTTTTGCACAATCCATTTTATTGTTATGGCTTAAATTGTTTTGTCAAGCCGTATCTGTCAAAATTACTTCAAGAACCGAATGTTTTATTTTTTTAGTTTTATTTAGTTATTAAATTTCGTTTTTTAAACGAAATAAGTCCTCCTTTCCTAATTTCATTAGGACTCCTGACAAACAT